AATGATTCAATAATGGGGATTCCTTATTCCTTACCCACATATGTTCATTTGCGGGCGTATTGTATCTATCCAAAGTACTTAAGATTAAGATAAGGTCAAAAGATTTCTGCTCACATACATTTGTGGATGAGTAGAGTGAATGATAAAGCATAGTGAAAGTGAATTTGGTTTGAACCGCGGATAAAAAACGAATTACTTATAGTTATAGTTAGGAAGTCAAGGGAGCTTTTCTTGGGGATAGAGGGACTTGAACCCTCACGATTTCTAAAGTCGACGGATTTTCCTCATACTATAAATTTCATTTTTGTCAGTATTGACATGTAGAACAGGACTCTCTCTTTATTCTCGTCCGATTAATCATTTTTTCAAAAGATCTATCCGACTCTGGAATGAATGATTTGATCACTGAATATTCGACTCTTCCTTCAACTTCGACTGGAATGGATTCATAATAACTCTTAATTATGAAATTGATATATTAATAAATATATAACATATATATAATAATTTCATATTATTATTTAGAATATCTTATATTATAACCTTATATTATAACAATATGGATTATTTTATTATAGATTCTGGATTGGAGTCATGATTAATCGTTTGATATGTCAGTATGTATATATACGTATATAGGGTCATCCTTTCTGTAATTTCGATATAGGGATTCCGGCTACCAACGCAACGTAGTCAACGTCAACTCCACTCGTTAGAACAGCTTCCATTGAGTCTCTGCACCTATCTTTTTTGGAAAATAGAAAAAAAAAGATTTGGCTCAGGATTGCCCATTTTTCATTCCAGGGTTTCTCTGAATTTGGAAGTTAGCACTTAGCAGGTTTCCATACCAAGGCTCAACCTAATCAAGTCCGTAGCGTCTACCAATTTCGCCATATCCCCCTTTGAGGCCAGGATCCAGTTGTAATTCCACCCACCTCTTTCATCGATCTTGGAACCGCGGAATTCATTCGATAATGAATTCAATTCCTATATCGAAAAAGTGTATGCCGCTGTTTTTATCGCCATTCTCCATCGTTTTATCTCTATTGGATGAACCTTATTTGTTTCAATCAGACATGATTTTATCATTGATGTATCCGCAATTCAATATGGATACACATATCCCACATATATGTGTCCCCCTTTCATTTTTACAGTGCTATTTGGAATACTGGAAAGGTCGATATTCATTCGTTCGTTTTTTGAGTCCTATTCTATCTTCTCTTTTTCCGAACGAAACCGGAGAAATGTTTCATTTTTTTAATAACTTAATAATAAAATGCTATTTATATTATTAATACTATAATTAATACTATAATATATAATAATAGTAAATACTAAACAAATACTCAAATAGGGTATGACCCCTTTTAGTAGATGATATGCAAATTTTACTGAAAAATGAATCTCATACTTAAAACAAACTTAAAATCTTAATAATATTATTAATTATTATTCTTACATTTAATAATATTATTAATAATGAATTTAAATGAACTTAAGTATTTTAAGTATTATATATTATATACTAATAAATAATAAATATTATTAAGAATATAGAATTGAATTCGAATATTAATATTTAAGTATTATTACAGAAAAGAAGAATATAAAATGAGTTAAATTTAACTAGTTACTATTAACTAAATTCATAGCTGATATCCAAAATCTGGTAGTTTACTGAATCCCTATATCACTATTTATATTTCTGTTATTTGAGCCCGCTTAGCTCAGAGGTTAGAGCATCGCATTTGTAATGCGATGGTCATCGGTTCGATTCCGATAGCCGGCTTTTTATCCATTTTTCCATGATTGATAATCTCTTCCCTCCTCTTCTTCCAAATGTCGAGTCGTCCATCCATTATATCGCGTTAACTTGACAACTATGAATACAAAATGAATTGGAGCAATTAGATCTCTACAGAACAAATTAAATCATAAAACAGATTCTTACCTTCAATATATATACAAAAAATTCGGATATTGATAGAATGAATTTCATTCTATTTTAGAGTACTTTAGTTTTTTTTGTTTTACTTTAGTTTATTCTTTAATTCTAGTTCAGTCTTAATTTATATTTTTTCTGTAAAATGAAATTTTCAATAAAATAAAAAAATAAGGAGTTTTTATGTCTCGTTACCGAGGACCTCGTTTCAAAAAGATACGCCGTCTGGGGGCTTTACCAGGACTAACGAGTAAAATGCCTAGATCCAGAAATGATCTTAAAAACCAATTGCGGTCTGGGAAAAGATCGCAATATCGTATTCGTCTAGAAGAAAAACAGAAATTGCGTTTTCATTATGGTCTGACAGAGCGACAATTACTTAGATATGTGCATATCGCCGGAAAAGCCAAAGGGTCAACAGGTCAAGTATTATTACAACTACTTGAGATGCGTTTGGATAACATCCTTTTTCGATTGGGTATGGCTTCAACCATTCCCGGAGCCAGGCAATTGGTTAACCATAGACATATTTTAGTTAATGGTCGTGTAGTGGATATACCAAGCTATCGTTGCAAACCCCGAGATATTATTACTACGAAGGATAAACAAGGGTCGAAAGCCCTGATTCAAAATTATATTGCGTCATCCCCCCGCGAGGAATTGCCAAAACATTTGACTATTGACTCATTCCAATATAAAGGATGGGTAAATCAAATAATAGATAGTAAATGGATCGGTTTGAAAATAAATGAGTTGTTAGTCGTAGAATATTATTCCCGTCAGACTTAAACCTAATTGAAAATCACAAAGAAAGGTTCACAACATTTTGTTTTGAACGAATCACTTTGTCGAAGGAAATAGATTTTCATTTCAGTAAGGGCTTTGATCCGCCGATCATTCATGTATTACAAATGGATCCACGGTAGGATTTTTTTATTTCGTTTTTGTTCTTTTCCATATTTGTATTTTACGTACTTATAGTAGTGAGTAGTGTAATTAGAGATGGAGAATATCTATCAAATAAGGGTCTTATTGTTGGAATGATGGTATCAATTGCTATTTGATTTAATACATTCTGGTCGGTTGGTGAATCAACAGAAACGGAAAGAGAGGGATTCGAACCCTCGGTAAACAAAAGCCTACATAGCAGTTCCAATGCTACGCCTTTAACCACTCGGCCATCTCTCCTACTCTTAGTATTGACCAGAAACCTAGTGAATAGCGAGCCGTTCGTATCATTTTATTGCAGTACGGGCACGACCAATCTAAGGTTCCATAGGAATACAAAATTTCTTTTGCATTTCATATTTCTCAACAACAACTTTTCTCATCAGTTACTCCATGGATCTATTACTAGATCATTAGTCATTCATGAATTGTTCCATGGATTTTTCTATTTCAATTGTATGGCGTATATGCGTTATGTAAACAAAACGAATGGTTCCTCTATCTTACTCTATTTTATCACAGAATGATTATTCCATTTTTGACTACTTTCTTTGCTTTGGATCATAACCAAACCCAAAGTAAATAAAATCTTTGGTTATTCAACTAATATGAAATAGGAATAGTTCCGTTCACCGATATACTATTTATTTTATTAACTATGAAATTCAATTTGAATGAAATTTCATCTTATTCAAATATTTCATATCTCTCCTTGTCCAAAAGGGAACAATTTGAGCGGAAGGCCCACATCTTTTTTTTTTTAGTTTAGAATTAGTCTATTTTTATGATATTTCGTACTACTGTACATGTACAATTCCTTTGTTTGTGGGATCATTTTCCCAAACAAAGAAAATGGAAAGAATTATAGAACGGATTACTAATTATGCCTAGATCTCGGAGAAATGGAAATTTTATTGATAAGACCTCTTCAATTGTAGCCAACATCTTATTACGAATAATTCCGACAACGTCAGGGGAAAAAAGGGCATTTACCTATTACAGAGATGGTGCGATTTGATTTTCTTTTTAGCCCTTAATGGATCGGGGTAAAAAGAAAGAAATTCTTGAAATAAACCTACGCCTGATGAAGGTGAAGTTTGGAGATAGAACAATTCCTTCCGTCGCGTATCCTCGATTGATGCAGCCTCAGATGCTTTCATTATCGATTTTAGTATTGAGCGAAAGGTTACACCTATAGGTTCTGGGTAGCGAGTCAACCCTACTCCATTAGTACCAATAGGCAGCATAGGGAAGAAACACTACTCCTGGGAATCAACAACACGAAAACTTTGTTTGTTATAAATTATCCCTTTCCTTATCGGCATCGGGACTCACAAGAATGGTTGGGATAACAAATATCCATCTCGTTCGTACTTTGGATACCCGTATAACCATCAAAGATTGTTGAAGTGACTAATTCCTGGAAATAGGAGGCGTTGAGAACAAAGAAATTGTTGGAGTTACCCCTTTTATCTAGTACTAATACGATTAGTGTTAAGAAAAACCTCCTTCGGGAAGGCTGGCTAGAGATTTATAGTAAAAATACTAGCCCCTGTCAGTTCATAATGAGAATAGTGAAATTTTTATTCTATAGATTATTTCCCTTAGTACTATGCGCAGAAGGGAGGAGCCGTATGAGATGAAAATCTCACGTACGGTTCTGGAGCGGAGATTCTTTGAATAGAAAAAACGACCGTAACGGATGTCGGCTCAGTCCGAAGGAAATTATGCGGAAGCTTTACAGAATTATTATGAAGCTACGCGACCAGAAATTGATCCCTATGATCGAAGTTATATACTCTATAACATAGGTCTTATACACACGAGCAACGGAGAGCATACGAAAGCTTTGGAATATTATTTTCGCGCACTAGAACGAAATCCATTCTTACCACAAGCTTTTAATAATATGGCCGTGATCTGTCATTACGTGCGACTATCTCCATTATAGAAAGAAGAAAAAAAGGATCAAATCGGCTAGTAAATACTAGAAAAAGGGCTTTCTACATATGCATTGTCGAAGGCAACGATTTTTATCAGCTGTAGCGAAGAAAGAGACTTCATGAGAACCAAAATATGAAGAAATAAATAAGCCCATATACTCTAT